AATGAATTGCCTGATAAAAAGGATTACCTTGATAGGGTAAATCATGAAATTTATAATTTCATTCATTATATTTAACAGAATTAAACTGTTTCCAAAAGAATCAAAATCTATTGTGCTTCGTACACTAAAATATAAAAAGATAAGCTAATTAAGCTATTGGGTTCATACCCCACTTATAAAGGTTATAGTCCTTTTCTTTTTAATTAAAAAAATTTCTAGCAATATTTTTATTATTACATTAATATTTGGAACATTAATTACAATTTCTTCAAATTCTTGATTAGGAGCTTGAATAGGATTAGAAATTAATTTATTATCATTTATCCCCCTAATAAATGATAACAAAAAAAATTTATTAACCTCAGAAAGCTCATTAAAATATTTTTTAACTCAAGCATTTGCTTCATCAATTTTATTATTTGCTGTTATTATTTTAATATTTTTTTTTAATAACAATTTTTCTCAATTTTATAGTTTAAATGAAATTTTAATTCTATCTACATTAATATTAAAAAGAGGAGCGGCTCCTTTTCACTTTTGATTCCCTGAAGTTATAGAAGGTTTATCTTGAATCAATGGATTAATTTTAATAACTTGACAAAAAATTGCTCCTTTAATATTAATTTCTTATAATTTTTGCTATAATTTTTTTATAATATCAATTATTTTATCAATATTAATTGGATCATTAGGAGGGTTAAATCAAACTTCAATTCGAAAATTAATAGCTTTTTCATCTATTAATCATTTAGGATGAATATTGCTAGCAATAATAAATAATGAATTATTATGAATAATATATTTTTTATTATATTCTTTATTGTCAATTTCAATTATTATAATATTTAATAATTTTAAATTATTTTATTTTAATCAAATTTTTAATATTTCAATAATAAACCCAATTATTAAATTTCTAATTTTTTTAAATTTATTATCATTAGGAGGATTACCTCCTTTTTTAGGATTTTTACCTAAATGATTAGTAATTCAAAATTTAACTAATATAAATCAATTATTTATTTTAACTATTTCTGTATGTTTAACTCTAATTACTTTATATTTTTATTTACGATTATCCTACAGTATTTTTATATTAAATTATCAAAAAAATACATGAATATTAAAAAATACATATAATATAAAAATATCATCAATAAGTTTAATTTTAAATTTTATTTCAATTGGAGGATTACTAATAATTTTAATATTTTATATAATTTTATAAGAATTTAAGTTAATAAAACTAATAGCCTTCAAAGCTGAAAATATTTGTATTAATCTTTTAATTCTTAAGCTTTAATAAATTATTTATTCCTTTAGAATTGCAGTCTAATATCATTATTGACTATAAAGCCTGATTAAAGAGATAATTCCCATAAATAAATTTACAATTTATTGCCTAAACTTCAGCCATTTAATCGCGACAATGATTATTTTCAACAAATCATAAGGATATTGGAACATTATATTTTATTTTTGGGGCTTGAGCTGGTATAGTTGGAACTTCATTAAGAATTTTAATTCGAGCAGAACTTGGTCATCCAGGGGCTTTTATTGGAGATGATCAAATTTATAACGTTATTGTAACTGCACATGCATTTATTATAATTTTTTTTATAGTAATACCAATTATAATTGGAGGATTTGGAAATTGATTAGTACCATTAATATTAGGAGCTCCTGATATAGCATTTCCTCGAATAAATAATATAAGTTTTTGAATATTACCTCCTTCTTTAACTTTATTAATTTCTAGAAGTATAGTAGAAAATGGAGCAGGAACTGGTTGAACTGTTTACCCTCCTTTATCATCAGGTATTGCTCATGCTGGAGCATCTGTTGATTTAGCTATTTTTTCTCTTCATCTAGCAGGAATTTCATCTATTTTAGGAGCTGTAAATTTTATTACTACAGTAATTAATATACGATCTCCTGGAATTACATTAGATCGAATACCTTTATTTGTTTGATCTGTAGTGATTACAGCTGTATTATTATTATTATCTTTACCTGTATTAGCAGGAGCTATTACTATATTATTAACTGATCGAAATTTAAATACATCCTTCTTTGACCCTGCAGGAGGAGGAGATCCAATTTTATACCAACACTTATTTTGATTTTTTGGTCATCCAGAAGTTTATATTTTAATTTTACCTGGATTTGGAATAATTTCTCATATTATTACTCAAGAAAGAGGTAAAAAGGAAACATTTGGAAATTTAGGGATAATTTATGCTATATTAGCAATTGGATTATTAGGGTTTATTGTATGAGCTCATCATATATTTACTGTAGGAATAGACGTTGATACTCGAGCTTATTTTACATCTGCTACTATAATTATTGCTGTTCCTACAGGAATTAAAATTTTTAGTTGGTTAGCTACTCTTCATGGAACACAATTAACATATAGACCAGCTATATTATGAGCCTTTGGATTTGTATTTTTATTTACTGTTGGGGGATTAACTGGAGTTGTATTAGCTAACTCTTC